AGAAAATCAAATAAAAATTTTGAAATATTTATTCGATGGAGTTATAGCAGATTACAATAAAGATTACAATAATAAAACAATACAATCTATTGCAATAAAAGAAATAAATAAAAAAATTCCTCTATGGTCATACAAATTAATCAGCGAGTTGAAACAACAAAAGGGTGAAAAGAAAGAAAACACAGCAAAGGATCATGAGATTCGTTCACGAAAAGCCAAACGTGTAGTGATTTTTACTAATAATCACCAAAATACTGATACTTATAATAAAAATAATTCTAAAGCCAAAGATACAACTAATTCTGATCAAACAAAAGAAATGGCTTTGATACGTTATTCACAACAATCAGACTTTCGCCGAAATATAATAAAAGGCTCCATGCGAACACAAAGACGCAAAACTACCATTTGGAAACTTTTTCAAGCAAATGTACATTCACCTCTTTTTTTGGAGAGACTAGACAAATTTCTTCTTTTTTCTTTTGATATTTCCGAACTCATGAAAATCGTGTTTAGAAATTGGATATGTAAAAATACAGAATTTGCGATTTCAGATTATACTTATACAGAAGACAAAACAAAGGAAAATGAAAAAAAGGAAGAGAACCAAACAAAAAGAGAAAAAGACAAAAGAGAAGAAAAGGTTCGGGTAGAACTAGCTGAAACCTGGGATAACATTTTTTTTGCTCAAATAATAAGAGGTAGTCTTTTAGTAATCCAATCAATTCTTAGAAAATATATCCTATTACCTTCATTAATAATAGCCAAAAATACCATTCGTATGCTATTATTTCAACTTCCCGAATGGTCCGAGGATTTAAAGGATTGGAAAAGAGAAATGCATGTGAAATGCACCTATAATGGAGTTCAATTATCAGAAACAGAATTTCCTAAAAACTGGTTAACGGACGGTATTCAAATAAAGATCTTATTTCCTTTTCGTCTAAAACCTTGGCACAAATCGAAGCTAAAATTTCTCCATAAAAATGAAATGAAAAAGAAAAGACAAAAAAATGATTTTTGTTTTTTAACAGTTTTTGGAATGGAAACTGAGTTTCCTTTTGGTTCTCCAAAAAAAGGACTTTCCCCTTTTGAACCTATCTTTCAAAAATTTAGAAAACAAATTTTAAAGTTTCAAAAAAATGGTTTTCTGGGTTTAACAATTTTAAAAGAAAAAATAAATAAACTTTCAAAATCAAAAAGCCCACTATTTGGATTTAGAAAAATATATGAATTGAATGAAACTAAAAACGAAAAAGATTCGACAACCGTTACTCAAACGAGCCATAAAAGGTCCATTCCAACTATGGATTGGATAAATTATTCATTGAAAAAAAAAAAAATGAAAGATCTGAATGTCAGAACAAAGATAATCAGGAATCAAATAGAAAAAATTACAAAAGAAAAGAGAAAAGGTGTTATAATTTCAAAGATAAATATTAGTCGTAACAAACTAAGTAAAAGCTTAAAATCATTAAAAAAGATTTCGCGGATATTACCGCGAAGCAATGCTCAATTAGTGCATAAATCATCTTTTTTTACAAAAATTTTGATTGAAAGAATATATATAAATATTCTTCTAGTTATCATTAAGATTCTGAGGATTAATATACAGTTTTTTTTTGAATCAACAAGAAAAACTATTAATAAATACATTTACAACAATAAAGAAAATCCTAAAAGAATTGATAAAACAAATAAAAATCAAATTCATTTTATTTCAATTATAAAAAAGTCATTTAATTATAGTAATGGTAGTCTTATTAATAATAATTTACATATTTTTTCTGACGCAGCCTCTTTGTCACAAGCATATGTATTTTTTAAATTATCACAAACTCAAGTTATTAATTTATATAAATTACGGTTTGTCCTTCAATATCACGAAGCATTTCCCTTTCTGAAAAATGAAATAAAAGGTTATTTTGGAGCCCAAGGATTATTTCAATCAACATTAAAAGATACAAACTTTAGGTTTATAAATTCTGTAATGAATCAATGGAAAAACTGGTTAAAGAGCCATTATCAATATAAATATAATTTATCTCAAATTTACTGGTACAAATTAATGCCACAAAAATGGCGAATTAGAATCACTGAGCGGGGTATAGTTCAAAAAAAAGATTTAAACAAATGGAACTTATATAAAAAAGACCAAGTAATTCATTACGAAAAACAAAAAAGTTTTGAAGTAGATTCATTACCTAACCAAAAACGAAAAGAAAAGTTTCAAAAATACTATAAATTTAATCTTTTTTCATATCAATTTATTAATTCTGAAGATAAGAAAGACTCATCCATTTATCGATTACCATTACAAGTCAATAATAAGCAAGAAATTTCTTCTAATTACAAGACAAAAAAAAAAAAAAGCAAAGTATTTGATATGTTGGGAGGTATCTCTAGCAACAATTATCTAGGAAAAGATGATATTATCAATATGGAGAAAAACCCGGATAGAAAGTTTTTTGATTGGAGAATTTTCCATTTTTGTCTTAGAAAGAAGGCTAATATCGAGTCTTGGATCAATACTAGAACAAAAAACAATACTAAGACTGTAAATAATCTACATCAAATAATTGATAAATTTGATAATAAAGATCTTTTTGTTCTTACGATTTGCCCAAATCAAGAAGTTAATTCATCCAATAAAAAAAAAAAACCTTTTGATTGGATGGGAATGAATGACGATGACGAAATACTAAAAAATCCCATATCAAATTTAGAACTAGAACGTTGGTTCTTTCCAAAATTTGTGATACTTTACAACGTATATAAGAAAAAACCATGGGCAGTACCAATAAATTTACTTCTTTTCAATTTCAAGTTGAATGAAAATACAAATGTTAGTCACAATAAAAAGAAAAAAATCAACGGAAAGAACAACAAAAATATTTTTATATCTCTATCATCAAATGAAAAAAGATCTATTGAATTAAAGAATCGAAACCATGAACAAAAAGAATCAAAAGACCAAGCGGATCTTAGATCAATTTTTGCAAATCGAGAAAAGGATGTTAAAGAAGAATATGCAGGATCAGACATGAAAAAAGGTAAATCCAAAAGGAATAAGGAAGCAAAACTAAATTTCTTCAAAAAAGGGTATTTAGGCTTTCAATTACGGTGGGATGGTTCGTTAAATAAAAAACTAATCAATAATATCAAAGTCTATTGTCTCTTGCTTAGACTGGCAAATCCACGAGAAATTTTTATATCCTCTATTCAAAGAGGGGAATTGAGTTTAGATATTCTGACGATTCAGAAAAATTTAATTTTTACAGAATTGATAAAAGGGGGAATATTGATTATCGAACCAACCCGTCTCTCGGTAAAAAATGATGGAAAATCTATTATGTATCAAACCATAAGTCCTTTATTGATTCATAAGAGCAAACAGCAAATTAATCAAAGATACAGAGAGCAAAATTTTGTTGATAAAAAGAATGTAGATGAATCTACTATTGAAAGACATCAAAAGATAACTGGAAATGGGGACAAAAATGATTATGATTTATTTGTTCTTGAAAACCTTTTATCCCCTAAACATCGTAGAGAATTGAGAATTCTAATTTCTTTGAATTCAAAAAATAAAAAAGATATTAATATAAATGCCAAAAATTTCAATGGTACTAGCGTAAAGAGCTGTGATCACATTTTAGATAAAAGCAAACATTTTGATAGTGATAATAAAGATAGAAATAAATTAATTAAATTAAAGCTTTTTCTTTGGCCCAACTATCGATTAGAAGATTTAGCTTGTATAAACCGTTATTGGTTTGATACCAATAATGCCAGTCGATTCAGTATTATAAGGATACAGATATATCCACGATTGAAAATTCAGTAAAGGTATATTTGTCATATTAAAATGAACTAACATTATTATTTAATATCTCGCTATTTATTATTACTGATCAATAAAATTATCTTAAAATTAAAAAGAGAGGGGAATTTCATTTTATGGTAAAAACTTCATTCATTTCAATTATTTCACAAGACGACAAAGAAGAAAAGAAGGGATCCGTTGAATTTCAAATAAGAAGTTTTACTAATAAGATACGAGGACTTACTTTCCATTTGAAATTGCATAGAAAAGACTATTTATCTCAAAGGGGTTTACGGAAACTTCTAGGAAAACGCCAACGACTATTGTCTTATTTGGCAAAGAAAAATAGAGTACGTTATAAAGAATTAATTGGCTCTTTAGATATTCGGGAATCAAAAATTCGTTAATTTGAAGAGTCTTTTTTTATTATTATTTTATTAGTTGATTTATCAGATCTTGAATTTTTATGAACTTCTTTTCGTTTTCAGTAATTCATGCAAGAATGAATCGAGGAAACCCCTATGAATGTACCGACAACAAAAAACGACTTCATGATAGTCAATATGGGTCCACAACACCCGTCAATGCATGGTGTTCTGCGACTCATACTTACTCTAGACGGGGAAGATGTTATTGACTGTGAACCTATATTAGGTTATTTACACAGAGGAATGGAAAAAATTGCGGAAAACCGAACAATTATACAATATTTGCCTTATGTAACACGTTGGGATTATTTAGCTACTATGTTCACAGAAGCAATAACAGTAAACGGGCCAGAACATTTGGGAAATATTCAAGTACCTAAAAGAGCCAGTTATATCAGAGTAATTATGTTGGAGTTGAGTCGTATAGCTTCTCATCTGTTATGGCTTGGCCCCTTTATGGCAGATATTGGTACACAGACTCCCTTCTTCTATATTTTTCGAGAAAGAGAGTTAATATATGATTTATTCGAAGCTGCCACCGGTATGAGAATGATGCATAATTTTTTCCGTATCGGAGGAGTAGCAGCTGATCTACCTTATGGTTGGTTAGATAAATGTTTGGATTTCTGCGATTATTTTTTAACAAGAGTTGCTGAATATCAAAAACTTATTACGCGTAATCCAATTTTTTTAGAACGAGTTGAAGGAATAGGTATTATTGGTACAGGGGAAGCAATAAATTGGGGTTTATCGGGACCTATGTTACGAGCTTCCGGCGTACAATGGGATCTTCGCAAAGTTGATCATTATGAGTGTTATGACGAATTTGATTGGGAAATCCAGTGGCAAAAAGAGGGGGATTCGTTAGCGCGTTATTTAGTCCGAATTGCTGAAATGACGGAATCCATAAAAATTATTCAACAGACTTTGGAAGGAATTCCGGGGGGACCTTATGAAAATTTAGAAATCCGATATTTTGATAAAGAAAGAGATCCCGATTGGAACCATTTTGACTACCGATTCATTAGTAAAAAAACTTCGCCTACGTTTGAATTGCCGAAACAAGAACTTTATATGAGAGTTGAAGCTCCAAAAGGAGAATTGGGAATTTTCCTGATAGGAGATCAAAGCGCTTTTCCTTGGAGATGGAAAATTCGCCCCCCGGGTTTTATCAATTTGCAAACTCTTCCTCAATTAGTTAAAAGAATGAAATTGGCTGATATTATGACAATACTAGGGAGTATAGATATCATTATGGGAGAAGTTGATCGTTAAAATGATAATTGAGACAACCGAAGTACAAGCTATCAATTCTTTTTCCGGATTGGAATCCTTAAACGAGGTCTATGGAATTTTGTGGATGCTTGTTCCTATTTTTATTCTTGTATTGGGAATCACGATAGGCATATTAGTAATTGTATGGTTAGAAAGAGAAATATCCGCAGGGATACAACAACGTATTGGACCTGAATATGCTGGTCCTTTGGGAGTTCTTCAAGCTTTAGCTGATGGGACAAAACTAATTTTTAAAGAAAATCTTTTTCCATCAAGAGGCGATACTCTTTTATTTAATATCGGGCCATCTATAGCAGTCATATCAACGTTATTAAGCTATTCAGTAATTCCTTTTGGTTATCACCTTGTTTTAGCGAATCTAAATATGGGTGTTTTTTTATGGATTGCTATTTCAAGTATTGCCCCCTTGGGGCTTCTTATGTCAGGATATGGGTCAAATAATAAATATTCCTTTTTAGGTGGTCTGCGAGCTGCCGCTCAATCGATTAGTTATGAAATACCATTAACCCTCTGTGTATTATCCATATCTCTACGTGCGATTCGTTGAAAGAAAAGATTTTCTATATTTCTATTTATCTATTTAGGAAAATAGAAAAATTAATTGACTAGATATCTTCCATTTTTTATTCATTATTTGGATTGATGAACTAAACTGGATAGTTATATGGGTGAAAGAAAACAGCTTCTAAATTTGCCGTAAAAAAATTGAGACTCATTTTCTATGTACAAGAGTAAAACAGAAATAAACAATAAACATAAGAAAACAATATTTTTTGCCCCAAGATTGGTTGATTAATCATCCGGACTTGAAGCGGGCTCAAAAGAATCAACCTTATTGAGTTTTTACTATCATTTATATGTATTACCATAATGCTAACGGGTTATTTTGAGCAAAAAAATAAGTAGATGGTTAGGAACACAAAAATACACAAAGGATTAGTAATAGAGATTATTTTAATTATCAAAAAGGTATTTCCACATACCACATAATCGAAATAATAGAAAAAGAATATTACTTGGGGCTTAAAATTGGTAGAAATGATTCGGCAGTACTCCTCATAATTCCGATCTCGAGTATGCTCCCATCAACTGATTAAAAACTAACTATCAGGAACGAAATAATCCTTTCCTTTTTTTGAAGAAATAAGACTAGGAACAAAAAAAGAATCTAATTACAATAAAAAAAGATCTTTTTTTTTTTTCTATAGTCATATTTATATAAATCGATCATCGAAATTGAACTCATGCCATAATTCATCAACTAATGGAATGCCTAACCCTTATTCGTAATAAATAATAAAAAGAAAACGATGAGTTGAAATATCTATTGACACTTCTACAAGGAGTATTTTATTGAATTAATTATTTAAGTTATTGCTCAAAAAAGAAAAATTGAAATTCTTAAAAGATGAGATGAATTCAGACGTATTTTTTTAATATTATAACAGACAGAATTTCATTGGTCGAATTTTGGAACGTTCGATAGATTTTGTCCTATCTATCTTACAAATATATCAAGATAAAATAAGAATCCGTTCCTTAGATTTATTTATGGCCTTCGAGGAGCCGTATGAGATAAAAATCTCACGTACGGTTCTGAAATAGCGATGAGAACAGTGATGTTATCAACGACTATGATTATCTAACAGTTCAAGTACAGTTGATATAGTTGAGGCACAATCAAAATATGGCTTTTTGGGATGGAATTTGTGGCGCCAACCTATAGGGTTTATCATTTTTTTCATTTCTTCCCTAGCAGAATGTGAAAGATTACCTTTTGATTTGCCAGAAGCAGAAGAAGAATTAGTAGCAGGTTATCAAACCGAATATTCGGGTATCAAATTTGGTTTGTTTTATATTGCTTCCTATCTAAATTTATTAGTTTCTTCATTATTTGTAACAGTTCTTTACTTGGGTGGTTGGAATATCTCTATTCCGTACATATTTGTTCCTGAGTTTTTTGAAATAAAAAAGGTAGGTGGAGTCTTTGGAACAACAATGGATATCATTATTACATTGGTTAAAACATATCTATTTTTGTTCCTTTCTATCACAACAAGATGGACTTTACCTAGACTAAGAATGGACCAACTATTAAATCTTGGATGGAAATTTCTTTTACCTATTTCTCTCGGTAATCTATTAGTAACAACCTCTTTCCAACTCCTTTCGCTATAGAGTAATATTTTTCTATATTTACAACTTGACTCAAACAAGAGAACGAAACAAACATAAAATTATTCATAGAGATTTGCGATATGTTCCCCATGATAACTGGGTTCATGAATTATGGTCAACAAACTATACGAGCTGCAAGGTACATTGGTCAAAGTTTCACTATTACTTTATCCCACGCAAATCGTTTACCTGTAACTATTCAATATCCTTATGAAAAATTAATAACCTCGGAACGTTTTCGTGGTCGAATCCATTTTGAATTTGATAAATGCATTGCTTGTGAAGTATGTGTTCGTGTCTGTCCTATAAATCTACCTGTTGTTGATTGGAAATTGGAAACTGACATTCGAAAGAAGCGGTTACTTAATTACAGTATTGATTTTGGAATCTGTATATTTTGTGGTAACTGTGTTGAGTATTGTCCAACAAATTGTTTATCAATGACTGAAGAGTATGAGCTTTCTACTTATAATCGTCATGCATTAAATTATAATCAAATTGCTTTAGGTCGTTTACCAATATCAGTAATTAACGATTATACAATTCGCACGATTTCGAATTCACCTCAAAAAAGTGGGCAAACCCCCTTTGATTTTTGATTTAAAGAACAATTTATAATTACTAAATTTGATTTAAGAATAATATTGCGGCTTAATTTGAATTGAAAATCTCTTAATATAGCTATAATTTTTTTTTCTAAATTCAAATTCGAGGTTGAATTATTTTTTTTCGAGAAAGAATAAAGAATGAGATTAGTCCAACAGTTGTATTTCTGTAGTAATTTCCACATATCCCTTAGGGTTGAATTCAACTATAGAAACCCATTATAAATAAGATAAATAAGGTTTTCCTGGTCGGATCAACAAGGTCATGAAAAAATAACGAATTCGATTGTTTTATCTTTTATTTTCCGTACAATGGATTTATCTGAACCAATATATGATTTTCTTTTAGTCTTTCTGGGATTAGGTCTTATATTAGGAGGTCTCGGAGTGGTATTACTTACCAACCCAATTTATTCTGCTTTTTCATTGGGATTCCTTCTTGTTTGTATATCTTTATTCTACATTTTATCAAATTCTTATTTTGTAGCTGCTGCACAGCTTCTTATTTATGTAGGAGCTATAAATGTTTTAATTCTATTTGCTGTGATGTTCATGAATGGTTCAGAAGATTCCAAAGATTTTAATCTTTGGACTGTTGGGAATGGGGTTACTTCTTTAGTTTGTACAAGTATTTTTGTTTTACTAATTACTATTATTCTGGATACGTCGTGGTACGGGATTATTTGGACTACAAAAGCAAACCAGATTATAGAGCAAGATTTGATAAGTAATAGTCAACAACTCGGAATTCATTTATCAACAGATTTTTTTCTTTCATTTGAATTCATTTCAATAATTCTGTTAGTTGCTTTGATAGGTGCGATTGCTGTGGCTCGCCAGTAATAAATCTTTAGAATTAGCAATTGTAATTAAAATTCAACTTTGTTCTAATTTATCACATCTATTTTCTTTACAATTCTATTTGAAAACGATTGATGTATAAATTCTTTTATTCGATCTATTACCAATATATCTTTTTCTGTACTTGTGATAGTCTTATTCTAGGCAATCCAATATGTTGATGTTGAATTGTTGTTTATATTCAATTTATATTGAAATAAATCGAAAAGGAGTGAGTCGATGATGCTTGAACATGTGCTTGTTTTGAGTGCTTATTTATTTTCTATCGGCATTTATGGATTGATCACAAGTCGAAATATGGTTAGAGCTCTTATGTGTCTTGAACTTATATTGAATGCCATTAATATAAATTTCGTAATATTTTCAGACTTTTTTGATAGTCGCCAATTAAAAGGAAATATTTTCTCAATTTTTGTTATATCTATTGCAGCCGCTGAAGCAGCTATTGGTCCGGCTATAGTGTCGTCAATTTATCGTAATAGAAAATCAATCTCTATCAATCAATCAAATTTGTTAAATAAATAAGTAGAGTAGTATTAATCATATAAAATAGAATATTCATCAATTTGAATTCACATATATGATAGATATGTAACGTATCCAGGCTGTTTGGTAAAACGTAATGAATTAAAGTAAAGTATCTTAACTCTGTCTAATAAGCAATGCGAATGAGTCCACCCGGAATTGAATATAAAAAATTCTGGTAAATCATTGATTCATCTGGTGTTTAAATATATGAATATGATTCGTTTAGAAATTTACTAGATCGAAAATTTATCACGTTCAAAAAAAATTATAGATCCAATGTCACATTCAGTAAAGATTTATGATACATGTATAGGGTGTACTCAATGTGTCCGTGCTTGTCCCACTGATGTATTAGAAATGATACCTTGGGACGGATGTAAAGCTAAGCAAATCGCTTCTGCTCCCAGAACGGAGGACTGTGTCGGTTGTAAGAGATGTGAATCCGCCTGTCCAACGGATTTCTTGAGTGTTCGAGTTTATTTATGGCATGAAACAACTCGAAGCATGGGTCTAGCGTATTGATACTTTCTAGAAAAGCCCACTTGAATACATTTGATTTTTTGTTTACCGCCAAAAACCCGTACTTGAAAAAAAAATAAAAATATATATTAAGTTTTCGAGCACGGGTTTTTTCTAGTCCAAATGTATCTTGTCTTTACCACGAACTCTTTTCCTTGGTTAACAATATTTGTAGTTTTACCGATATCCGCAGGTTCCTTAATTTTCTTTTTCCCTCATCGAGGAAATAAGGTAATTAGATGGTATACTATATGTATTTCTATCTTAGAACTCCTTTTAATGACCTATGCATTCTTTTATTATTTTCAATTGGACGATCCATTAATCCAATTAACAGAAGATTATAAATGGATCAATTGTTTTGATTTTTATTGGAGATTGGGAATAGATGGACTTTCGTTAGGGCCTATTTTACTGACAGGTTTTATAACCACTTTAGCTACTTTAGCAGCTTGGCCAGTTACTCGGGATTCCCGATTATTCCATTTTTTGATGTTAGCAATGTATAGTGGGCAAATAGGATTATTTTCTTCGCAGGATCTGCTACTTTTTTTCATTATGTGGGAGTTAGAATTAATTCCTGTTTATCTACTTCTATCTATGTGGGGGGGGAAGAAACGTCTGTATTCAGCTACAAAGTTTATATTGTATACTGCAGGAGGTTCCGTTTTTTTATTAATAGGAGCCTTAGGTATCGCTTTATATGCTTCCAATGAAGCAACATTCAATTTTGAAACATCAGCCAATCAATCATATCCTGTAGGTCTGGAAATACTATTCTATATTGGATTTCTTATTGCTTTTGCTGTCAAATCGCCGATTATACCCTTACATACATGGTTACCGGACACTCATGGAGAAGCACACTACAGTACTTGTATGCTTCTAGCCGGAATCTTATTAAAAATGGGAGCGTATGGATTGGTTCGGATCAATATGGAATTATTACCCCATGCCCATTCTACTTTTTCTCCTTGGTTGATAATAGTGGGCGCAATGCAAATAATCTATGCAGCTTCAACATCTTCTGGTCAACAAAATTTAAAAAAACGAATAGCCTATTCGTCTGTATCTCATATGGGTTTTATAATTGTAGGAATTTGCTCTATAAGTGAAATGGGACTCAATGGGGCCATTTTGCAAATAATATCACATGGGTTTATTGGCGCTGCACTTTTTTTCTTGGCGGGAACGAGTTATGATAGAATACGTCTTGTTTATCTTGACGAAATGGGTGGAATGGCTACCCTAATGCCAAAAATATTCACGATGTTCAGTATCTTATCACTAGCTTCCCTGGCATTACCAGGCATGAGCGGTTTTTTTTCGGAATTAATAGTATTTTTGGGAATAATTACAGACCAAAAATACCTTTTAATGCCAAAAATACTAATTATTTTTGTAATGGCAGTTGGGATTATATTAACTCCTATTTATTTATTATCGATGTTACGTCAGATGTTCTATGGATACAAGCTGTTTAATGCCCCAAACTATTTTGATTCTGGACCCCGTGAGTTATTTGTTTTGATCTCTATCCTTCTGCCTGTAATAAGTATTGGTATTTATCCGGATTTTGTTTTCTCATTATCAGTTGACAAGGTTGACACTATTCTATCAAATTTTTTTTATAGGTAGTTTTTTATAAATAAAAAAAATGAAAAAGCATTCTTATGATTTTGAAGTTTTCAAAATCTTTGTACAATGAAAAAAAGTATTTTTTTTCATTTTAAATTCAAAAATCAATTGAATTGTAACCAAATATGTGTGGCATTTGTGAGAACTTTTTGAATCAGGTAATGTAATAATGTAAGGATTCAAAAAGTTCTCAACAACTTATCCTAAGTTTCTTATATATATGCTAGGCTGTCTTATGGTTGTATTTGGTCTTTTTTTCAATTCAATTAGATGTTAATTTAATATAAAGGAACCATAACTATGTAGTCCTATTCCTAATAAATTAACCCCTAAATAGCATATCCAAATTATAACAAAACCGATAGAAGCGATAATTGCGGAATTTAAACCTTTAAAATTTTTATTTGTTCGAGTATGGAAATAAATGGCAAATATGGTCCAAGTAATAAATGCCCAAGTTTCTTTTGGATCCCAACTCCAATATGATCCCCACGCTTCATTAGCCCAGACCGCTCCTGAAAGGATACCTATGGTTAACAAGATAAACCCTATACTAAGAATACGATAACCCCAATGATCTAATTGTTGAATCAATTGAAATCTGTAATAATTTCTCACAGA